GTCCTTGTAGCTTATAACAAAGCATGACACTGAAGATGTCAAGATGGCTGCCACATACACCCAAGGACAAAAGACTTAGTCCTAACCTTACTGTTAGTTTTTGCTAGGTATATACATGCAAGTATCCGCGTTCCGGTGTAGATGCCCTGGACACCTTAATTAGGTAGATAGGAGCGGGTATCAGGCTCACCACTACCGTAGCCCAAAACGCCTTGCAATTGCCACACCCCCACGGGTAATCAGCAGTAGTTAATATTAAGCAATGAGTGCAAACTTGACTTAGCCATAGCAAATCTAGGGTTGGTAAATCCTGTGCCAGCCACCGCGGTCATACAGGAGACCCAAATTAACGTTATAACGGCGTAAAGGGTGGTCACATGTTATCCAAGTAGCTAAGACTAAAAAACATCTAAGCTGTCATAAGCCAAAGATGTCAGTAAGACCTCCACATCAAAGAAGATCTTAGAACAACGATCAATTGAACTCCACGAAAGCCAGGGCCCAAACTGGGATTAGATACCCCACTATGCCTGGCCCTAAATCTTGATGCTTACACCTACTAAAGCATCCGCCCGAGAACTACGAGCACTAACGCTTAAAACTCTAAGGACTTGGCGGTGCCCCAAACCCACCTAGAGGAGCCTGTTCTATAATCGATGATCCACGTTATACCTGACCATTCCTTGCCAAAACAGCCTACATACCGCCGTCGCCAGCTCACCTACACTGAAAGCCCAACAGTGAGCGCAATAGCCTCACCACGCTAATAAGACAGGTCAAGGTATAGCCTATGGAATGGCAGCAATGGGCTACATTTTCTAAACTAGAACATAACGGCAAAGGGGTATGAAACAACCCCTAGAAGGCGGATTTAGCAGTAAAGTGGGACAATCGAGCCCTCTTTAAGCCGGCCCTGGGACACGTACATACCGCCCGTCACCCTCCTCGCAGGCGCCCCCCCCCCCCCCCATAAATTAATAAGCCACTCAGCCGGAGATGAGGTAAGTCGTAACAAGGTAAGTGTACCGGAAGGTGCACTTAGACCACCAAGACGTAGCTTAAACAAAAGCATTCAGCTTACACCTGAAAAATGTCTGCTAACACCAGATCGTCTTGATGCCAAACTCTAGCCCAATCGACATGACCTGGAATAACAAAGCTACTACCCTAAACCCAACTAAAGCATTCATTAGTCCCAGTATAGGCGATAGAAAAGACACCATTGGAGCGATAGAGACCACGTACCGTAAGGGAAAGATGAAATAGCAATGAAAACTAAGCTAAAAACAGCAAAGATCAACCCTTGTACCTTTTGCATCATGGTCTAGCAAGAAAAACCAAGCAAAATGAATTTAAGTTTGCCACCCCGAAACCCAAGCGAGCTACTTACGAGCAGCTATTATTGAGCGAACCCGTCTCTGTGGCAAAAGAGTGGGATGACTTGTTAGTAGAGGTGAAAAGCCAATCGAGCTGGGTGATAGCTGGTTGCCTGTGAAACGAATCTAAGTTCACTCTTAATTCTTCTCCAAGGAAACTCACGAACCCTAATGAAGTGAATTAAGGGCTATTTAAAGGAGGTACAGCTCCTTTAAAAAAGAATACAATCTCCACGAGCGGATAAATACCAACCCCTAACTGAATTGTGGGCCCTCAAGCAGCCATCAACAAAGAGTGCGTTAAAGCTCTATGACACAAAAATATAAGAACTACATGACTCCCTCCCCATTAACAGGCTAACCTATATTTAAATAGGAGAATTAATGCTAGAATGAGTAACCAGGGTCCTCCCTCTACGACGCAAGCTTACATCCGTACATTATTAACAAACCCCCAATATACGACAAATCAAACAAGCACAGTATTAAACGCATTGTTAACCCGACAGAGGAGCGTCCATTAAGAAAGATTAAAACCTGTAAAAGGAACTAGGCAAACCCGTCAAGGCCCGACTGTTTACCAAAAACATAGCCTTCAGCAAACCTAAAACAAGTATTGAAGGTGATGCCTGCCCGGTGACTCACGTTCAACGGCCGCGGTATCCTAACCGTGCAAAGGTAGCGCAATCAATTGTCCCATAAATCGAGACTAGTATGAATGGCTAAACGAGGTCTTAACTGTCTCTTACAGGCAATCGGTGAAATTGATCTCCCTGTACAAAAGCAGGGATAAACCCATAAGACGAGAAGACCCTGTGGAACTTTAAAACCAGCGACCACCTTAAATCACATACTCACCCACTGGGTTCACTGACACACAAGACTCTGGTCCGCGTTTTTCGGTTGGGGCGACCTTGGAGCAAAACAAAACCTCCAAAAATTAGACCATACCTCTAGACTGAGAGCAACCTCTCAACGTGCTAATAGCATCCAGACCCAATATAATTGATCAATGGACCAAGCTACCCCAGGGATAACAGCGCAATCTCCCCCGAGAGTCCGTATCGACGGGGAGGTTTACGACCTCGATGTTGGATCAGGACATCCTAGTGGTGCAGCCGCTACTAAGGGTTCGTTTGTTCAACGATTAACAGTCCTACGTGATCTGAGTTCAGACCGGAGTAATCCAGGTCGGTTTCTATCTATGATGAACTCTTCCCAGTACGAAAGGATAGGAAAAGTGAGGCCAATACCACAAGCAAGCCTTCGCCTTAAGTAATGAAACCAACTTAATTACAAAAGGCTATCACACCACCCCACGTCCAAGAAAAGGACCAGCTAGCGTGGCAGAGCTCGGAAAATGCAAAAGGCTTAAGTCCTTTAATTCAGAGGTTCAAATCCTCTCCCTAGCTTAACCTACCCCATGACCAACTACCCCCTCCTGATCAACCTCATCATAGCCCTCTCCTATGCCCTACCCATTTTAATCGCAGTAGCTTTTCTTACATTAGTAGAACGCAAAATCCTAAGCTACATACAAGGCCGAAAAGGCCCAAACATCGTCGGCCCTTTCGGACTCCTCCAACCCCTAGCAGACGGTGTTAAACTGTTCATCAAAGAGCCCATCCGACCTTCAACATCTTCCCCAATCTTATTCGTTGCAACCCCGGTCCTAGCTCTTCTTCTAGCCATCTCAATCTGAACCCCATTACCCCTCCCATTCTCTCTAGCAGATCTCAACCTAGGACTTCTCTTCCTACTGGCCATATCAAGCCTGGCAGTATACTCCATCTTATGGTCAGGCTGAGCCTCCAATTCCAAATACGCCCTAATTGGAGCACTTCGAGCAGTAGCTCAGACAATCTCCTACGAAGTAACCCTGGCCATCATTCTTCTCTCCGTTATCCTCCTTAGCGGTAACTACACTCTGAACACCCTCGCAGTCACCCAAGAACCCCTATACCTCATTTTCTCCTGCTGACCCCTTGCTATAATATGATACGTCTCCACACTGGCCGAAACTAACCGTGCCCCTTTCGACCTAACAGAAGGAGAGTCTGAACTGGTGTCCGGATTCAACGTAGAATATGCGGCAGGTCCTTTCGCACTCTTCTTTCTAGCCGAATACGCCAATATTATACTCATAAATACACTAACCACAATCCTATTCTTCAACCCAAGCCTCCTTAACCCTCCTCAAGAGTTATTCCCCGTCATTCTAGCCACAAAGGTCTTACTCTTATCAGCAGGATTCCTATGAATTCGCGCTTCCTATCCACGATTCCGATACGACCAATTAATACACTTACTATGAAAAAACTTCTTACCACTCACATTAGCCCTATGTCTCTGACACACCAGCATACCAATTTGCTACGCGGGCCTGCCCCCTTACCTAAGGCCTTATTGGAAATGTGCCTGAACACTAAGGGTCACTATGATAAAGTGAACATGGAGGTATACCAGTCCTCTCATTTCCTAGTAATTAGAAAAGCAGGAATCGAACCCGCACTAGAGGAATCAAAATCCTCCATACTCCCTTTATATTACTTCCTAGTAGGGTCAGCTAAACAAGCTATCGGGCCCATACCCCGAAAATGATGGTTCAACTCCTTCCCCTGCTAATGAACCCCCAAGCAAGCCTGATCTTCACCACTAGCCTACTTCTAGGGACAACCATTACCCTCTCAAGTAACCACTGAATCATAGCTTGAACCGGCCTTGAAATCAACACACTTGCCATCCTCCCTTTAATCTCTAAATCCCACCACCCACGAGCCATCGAAGCTGCCACTAAATACTTCCTGACCCAGGCAGCTGCCTCTGCCCTCGTCCTATTCTCCAGCATAACCAATGCATGACACACCGGACAATGGGACATCACCCAACTTACCCATCCAACATCCTGCCTAATCCTCACCTCGGCAATCGCAATAAAACTAGGACTAGTGCCGTTCCACTTCTGATTTCCAGAAGTACTCCAAGGCTCTCCCCTTACCACTGGCCTACTCCTATCCACTGTCATAAAACTCCCCCCAATCACATTACTCTACATAACTTCCCCCTCACTAAACCCTACACTACTAACTACCTTAGCCATCCTCTCCGCAGCCCTCGGAGGTTGAATAGGCCTTAACCAAACACAAATCCGAAAAATCCTAGCCTTTTCCTCCATCTCTCACCTGGGCTGAATGGCAATCATTATCATCTACAACCCCAAACTTACACTCCTTAACTTCTATCTATACGCCGTAATAACCGCAACCGTCTTTCTCACCCTAAACACAATCAAAGTACTGAAACTATCCACCCTGATAACCGCATGATCTAAAACCCCATCCTTAAACGCAATACTACTTCTAACCCTACTTTCACTCGCAGGTCTCCCCCCTCTGACGGGATTCCTGCCTAAATGACTTATCATTCAAGAACTAACTAAACAAGAAATAGTCCCAGCAGCTACACTAATATCTCTGCTCTCCCTGCTAGGCCTATTCTTCTACCTCCGACTAGCATACTGCGCAACCATCACACTCCCCCCACATACCACTAACCACATGAAACAATGACGCACTAAAAAACCAACTAACATCACAATTGCCATCCTAATCACTGTGTCCGTCATACTCCTCCCTATCTCTCCCATAATCCTCACTATTGTCTAAGAAACTTAGGATTACCTAAACCGAAGGCCTTCAAAGCCTTAAACAAGAGTTAAACCCTCTTAGTTTCTGCTAAAGTCCGCAGGCTATTACCCTGCATCCCCTAAATGCAACTCAGGTACTTTAATTAAGCTAGGACCTTATAACTCTCCTAGGCAGATGGGCTTCGATCCCACGACACTATAGTTAACAGCTATATGCCCAAACCAACGGGCCTCTACCTAAGGCCCCGGCGCATGATTAATGCACATCAATGAGCTTGCAACTCACTATGAACTTCACTACGGAACCGATAAGAAGAGGAATTGAACCTCTGTAAAAAGGACTACAGCCTAACGCTTAAACACTCAGCCATCTTACCTGTGACATTTATCAACCGATGATTATTCTCAACTAACCACAAAGACATTGGGACCCTATACCTAATTTTCGGTGCATGAGCCGGAATAGTAGGTACCGCCCTAAGCCTCCTCATCCGAGCAGAACTAGGCCAACCTGGAGCCCTTCTAGGAGACGACCAAGTCTACAACGTAGTTGTCACGGCCCATGCTTTCGTAATAATCTTCTTCATAGTTATACCAATTATAATCGGAGGGTTCGGTAACTGACTAGTTCCCCTAATGATCGGAGCCCCAGACATGGCATTCCCACGAATAAACAATATAAGCTTCTGGCTGCTCCCCCCATCCTTCCTACTCCTCCTAGCATCTTCCACAGTTGAAGCAGGTGTAGGAACAGGTTGAACAGTATACCCTCCACTAGCAGGCAACCTAGCCCACGCCGGAGCCTCAGTTGACCTAGCAATTTTCTCCCTACATCTAGCCGGTATCTCTTCAATCCTAGGAGCAATCAACTTTATTACAACAGCAATCAACATAAAACCCCCCGCCCTATCACAATACCAGACCCCCCTATTCGTTTGATCCGTCCTAATCACTGCAGTACTATTACTTCTATCTCTTCCAGTCCTAGCCGCAGGAATCACAATGCTCCTCACAGACCGTAACCTCAATACCACATTCTTTGATCCTGCTGGAGGGGGAGACCCTGTACTATACCAACACCTATTCTGATTCTTCGGCCACCCAGAAGTCTACATTCTAATCCTCCCAGGATTCGGGATCATCTCCCACGTTGTAGCTTACTACTCAGGCAAAAAAGAACCATTCGGTTATATAGGAATAGTATGAGCCATACTATCTATCGGATTCCTAGGCTTTATCGTCTGAGCCCACCACATATTCACAGTAGGAATGGACGTTGACACTCGAGCATATTTCACATCCGCCACTATAATCATTGCTATCCCAACCGGAATCAAAGTGTTCAGCTGACTAGCCACACTACATGGAGGCACAATCAAATGAGACCCCCCAATACTATGAGCCCTAGGATTCATCTTCCTATTTACTATCGGAGGACTAACAGGAATCGTTTTAGCAAACTCCTCACTAGACATCGCCCTACACGACACCTACTACGTAGTAGCTCACTTCCACTACGTACTATCCATAGGAGCAGTATTTGCAATCCTAGCAGGCTTCACTCACTGATTCCCCCTATTCACCGGATACACACTTCATTCAACATGAGCTAAAACACACTTCGGCGTAATATTCGTAGGTGTAAACCTAACATTCTTCCCCCAACATTTCCTAGGCCTAGCCGGTATACCACGACGATACTCAGACTACCCAGATGCCTACACACTATGAAACACCATCTCCTCAGTAGGCTCACTCATCTCCCTAACAGCCGTAATCATACTAGTATTCATCATCTGAGAAGCCTTTGCATCAAAACGTAAAGTCCTACAACCAGAACTAACAAGCACTAACGTTGAATGAATCCACGGCTGCCCACCCCCATTCCACACCTTCGAAGAACCAGCCTTCGTCCAAGTCCAAGAAAGGAAGGAGTCGAACCCCCATATGTTGGTTTCAAGCCAACCGCATAAACCACTTATGCTTCTTTCTCATAAAGAGATGTTAGTAAAATAATTACATAACCTTGTCAAGGTTAAATTGCAGGTGAAAATCCAGCACATCTCTACTTAACATGGCCAACCATTCACAACTCAACTTCCAAGACGCCGCCTCACCTATTATAGAAGAACTGATAGGATTCCACGACCACGCCCTAATAATCGCACTAGCAATCTGTAGCCTCGTACTCTACCTGCTAACCCACACCCTCACAGAAAAACTGACATCAAACACAGTCAACGCACAAGTAATCGAGCTAGTTTGAACAATTCTCCCTGCCCTAGTCCTGGTCACACTCGCCCTACCATCCCTACGAATTCTCTACATAATGGATGAAATCAACGAACCAGATCTAACCCTAAAAGCCATTGGCCACCAATGATACTGAACCTATGAATACACTGACTCCAAAGACCTAACATTCGACTCCTACATAATCCAAACGGCAGACTTACCTTTAGGCCATTTCCGCCTACTAGAAGTTGACCATCGAGTTATCGTCCCCATAAACTCAACTATCCGAGTCATCGTCACCGCCGACGACGTCCTCCACTCATGAGCTGTACCAAGCCTAGGTGTAAAGACCGACGCAATCCCAGGACGCCTTAACCAAACTTCCTTCCTTGCTTCCCGACCAGGCGTATTCTACGGACAATGCTCAGAAATCTGTGGGGCTAACCACAGCTTCATACCAATCGTAGTAGAATCCACCCCACTCGCCAACTTCGAAAACTGATCCTCTCTAATATCATCCTAATCATTAAGAAGCTATGAATCAGCATTAGCCTTTTAAGCTAAAGAAAGAGGGATTCCCCCCCCTCCTTAATGACATGCCTCAACTAAACCCAAACCCATGATTTTTTATCATGCTCACTTCATGACTCACTTTCTCCCTAATTATCCAACCTAAAATTCTAACATTCGTATCAATAAACCCACCATCCAACAAACCACCCGCCGCCCCAAGCACTACTCCCTGAACCTGACCATGAACCTAAGTTTCTTCGACCAATTCTCAAGCCCATCATTCCTAGGGATCCCACTAATCCTCATCTCAATAACATTCCCAGCCCTCCTCCTACCATCCCTTGACAACCGATGAATCACCAACCGGTTGTCAACCCTCCAACTCTGATTTATCAACCTAGTTACAAAACAACTAATAATACCACTAGACAAAAAAGGACATAAATGAGCCCTAATCCTAACATCTCTAATAATCTTCCTCCTCCTCACTAATCTCCTGGGCCTATTACCATACACATTCACCCCAACCACCCAACTATCCATAAACTTAGCCCTAGCCTTCCCCCTATGACTAGCCACACTCCTAACAGGACTGCGAAACCAACCTTCTGCCTCACTAGGCCACCTCCTACCAGAAGGCACACCCACCCCACTAATTCCAGCCCTCATCCTAATCGAAACAACAAGCCTTCTAATCCGCCCATTAGCACTGGGCGTGCGCCTAACAGCCAACTTAACAGCAGGCCATCTCCTAATCCAACTCATTTCTACCGCCACAACAGCCCTATTCACTACAATACCAGTAGTTTCACTACTGACCTTCGTAGTCCTCTTCCTATTGACAATCTTAGAAGTAGCAGTAGCAATAATTCAAGCCTACGTCTTCGTGCTCCTACTAAGCCTCTACCTCCAAGAAAACATCTAACCCTAAATGGCACACCAAGCACATTCTTACCACATAGTTGACCCAAGCCCATGACCCATCCTAGGAGCAGTTGCTGCCTTTCTCACTACCTCAGGACTAACAATATGATTCCACTGAAACTCCCCTAAACTCCTTATCCTAGGCCTACTGTCAACCGCCCTCGTCATATTCCAATGATGACGTGACATCGTACGAGAAAGTACATTCCAAGGCCACCACACCCCAGCCGTACAAAAAGGACTACGATACGGAATAGCCCTATTCATCACATCAGAAGCCTTTTTCTTCCTAGGATTTTTCTGAGCCTTCTTCCACTCAAGCCTAGCCCCCACACCAGAACTAGGAGGTCAATGACCTCCCGTAGGAATTAAACCTCTCAACCCCATAGAAGTCCCACTCCTGAACACTGCCATCCTCCTAGCCTCAGGAGTCACCGTCACATGAGCCCATCACAGCATCACAGAAGCCAACCGGAAACAAGCAATCCAAGCCCTATCCCTAACAGTCCTCCTCGGCTTCTACTTCACCGCCCTACAAGCCATAGAATATTACGAAGCACCCTTCTCCATTGCCGACGGAATTTACGGTTCAACATTCTTCGTTGCTACCGGATTCCACGGCCTACATGTAATTATCGGCTCTACATTCCTACTAGTATGCCTCCTACGCCTAATCAAATACCACTTCACATCAAACCACCATTTCGGATTTGAGGCAGCCGCCTGATACTGACACTTCGTAGACGTCGTATGATTATTCCTCTACATCTCTATCTACTGATGAGGATCTTACTCTTCTAGTATATCAATTACAATCGACTTCCAATCCTTAGAATCTGGTTTAAACCCAGAGAAGAGTAATGAACATAATCCTATTCATACTAACCATATCACTAACCTTGAGCATCCTCCTAACCATACTAAACTTCTGACTTGCCCAGATAACCCCAGACTCAGAAAAACTATCCCCATATGAATGTGGATTCGACCCCCTAGGATCTGCCCGACTCCCTTTCTCAATCCGCTTCTTTCTAGTAGCCATCCTATTCCTCCTATTCGACCTAGAAATTGCCCTACTCCTTCCACTACCCTGAGCCACCCAACTACAATCTCCAACCACTACCTTAACCTGAACCACCGCACTCATCTTTTTACTCACCCTAGGCCTAGTATACGAGTGAATTCAAGGCGGACTAGAATGAGCAGAATAGCAGAAAGTTAGTCTAACTAAGACAGTTGATTTCGACTCAACAGATTATAGCTCCCACCCTATAACTTTCTTTATGTCCTGCCTCCACCTAAGCTTCTACTCAGCCTTCGCTCTAAGCAGCCTTGGCCTAGCCTTTCACCGAACCCATCTAATCTCTGCTCTACTATGCTTAGAAAGCATGATACTATCCATATACGTTGCCCTAGCCATATGACCCATCCAAATCCAATCATCAGTATCAACTATCCTACCTATCCTAATACTAACATTCTCCGCCTGCGAAGCAGGCACAGGCCTAGCATTACTAGTAGCCTCAACCCGCACCCACGGATCCGACCACCTACACAACTTTAACCTCCTACAATGCTAAAAATTATCATCCCAACTACAACTCTCCTTCCCCTAGCCCTCCTCTCCCCATGTAAACACCTATGAACTAACATCACACTGTACAGCCTACTAATCGCCACCGTCAGCCTCCAATGACTCACACCAACATACTACCCAAACAAAAGCTTAACCCCATGAACATCAATCGACCAAATCTCCTCCCCCCTTCTAGTCCTCTCATGCTGACTCCTCCCCCTCATAATCATAGCAAGCCAAAACCACCTAGAACAAGAACCCATCAGCCGAAAACGAATCTTCGCCTCAACGCTAATCCTGGCCCAACTGTCAATCCTCCTAGCCTTCTCAGCCTCCGAACTAATACTCTTTTACATCGCATTCGAAGCCACCCTAATCCCTACTCTAATCCTCATTACACGATGAGGAAGCCAACCAGAACGCCTAAACGCTGGCATCTACCTTCTATTCTATACTCTCGCCAGCTCACTACCACTATTAATTGCCATCCTCCACCTACAGAACCAAATTGGCTCACTCTACCTGCCAATACTCAAACTTTCACACCCAACATTGAGCTCTTCCTGATCTAACTTAGCTGCAAGCCTAGCCCTCCTAGTAGCCTTCATAGTCAAAGCCCCCCTATACGGTCTACACCTATGGCTCCCCAAAGCCCACGTAGAAGCCCCAATTGCCGGCTCCATGCTACTAGCAGCCTTATTACTAAAACTAGGAGGCTACGGTATCATACGAATCACAATCCTAGTAAACCCGTCATTAAACAACCTCCACTACCCATTCATCACCCTAGCCCTATGAGGAGCAGTAATAACCAGCGCCATCTGCCTACGCCAAATCGACCTAAAATCACTAATCGCTTACTCATCTGTCAGCCACATAGGACTAGTAGTAGCCGCAACCATAATCCAAACTCAATGAGCATTCTCAGGGGCAATAATCCTAATAATCTCACACGGCTTAACCTCATCAATACTATTCTGCCTAGCCAACACCAATTACGAGCGAACCCACAGCCGAATCCTCCTACTCACACGAGGACTCCAACCCCTCCTACCACTTATAGCCACCTGATGACTATTAGCCAATCTAACAAACATAGCTCTCCCCCCAACAACAAACCTCATAGCAGAACTAACTATCGTAGTAGCACTCTTCAACTGATCTGCCCTAACAATTATTCTAACAGGAACTGCCATCTTACTCACCGCCTCATACACCCTATACATACTAATTATAACACAACGAGGTACTCTTCCATCTCACATCACATCCATCCAAAACTCCTCCACGCGAGAGCACCTCCTCATAGCCCTACACATACTCCCCATAATCCTACTAATCTTCAAACCTGAGCTGATCTCCGGCATCCCCGCATGCAAGTATAGTTTCAACCAAAACATTAGACCGTGACTCTAAAAATAGAAGTTAAACCCTTCTTACCTGCCGAGGAGAGGTAAAGCCAGCGAGAACTGCTAACTCTTGCATCTGAGTATAAAACCCCAGTCTCCTTACTTTCAAAGGATAATAGTAATCCAATGGTCTTAGGAACCACTCATCTTGGTGCAAATCCAAGTGAAAGTAATGGACCTATCACTAGTCCTAAATACATTCATACTCCTAACCCTAGCAACCCTCTCCACCCCCATCCTACTCCCACTACTATCCGACAACCTCAAAAACACCCCCAATACAATCACGAACACAGTCAAAACCTCGTTCCTAATCAGTCTAATCCCTATAACAATTTTCATCTACTCCGGAACAGAAAACCTTATTTCCCTCTGAGAATGAAAATTCATCATAACTTTCAAAATCCCAATTAGCTTAAAAATAGACTTCTACACACTCACCTTCTTTCCCATCGCACTATTCGTATCATGATCCATCCTACAATTTGCAACATGATACATGGCCTCAGACCCCTACATTACAAAATTCTTTACTTACCTCCTATTCTTCCTAATTGCCATACTCATCCTAATCATCGCCAACAATCTATTTGTCCTGTTCATCGGCTGAGAAGGAGTCGGAATCATATCCTTCCTCCTAATCAGCTGATGACACGGCCGAGCGGAAGCCAACACTGCCGCCTTACAAGCCGTCCTCTACAACCGAATCGGTGACATCGGCCTTATCCTATGCATAGCATGACTAGCCTCTACCACAAACACCTGAGAAATCCAACAACTCCCTACCCATTCCCAAACCCCAACACTACCCCTACTAGGCCTCATCCTAGCCGCAACCGGAAAATCCGCCCAATTCGGCCTACACCCATGACTCCCAGCCGCAATAGAAGGACCAACCCCCGTATCTGCCCTACTCCACTCCAGCACAATAGTAGTAGCAGGGATCTTCCTACTCATCCGAACTCATCCTCTATTCAACAACAACCAAACCGCCCTAACCCTGTGCCTTTGCCTGGGAGCCATTTCCACCCTATTCGCAGCTACATGCGCCCTAACCCAAAACGACATCAAAAAAATCATTGCCTTCTCCACTTCCAGTCAACTAGGCCTAATAATAGTTACAATCGGACTAAACCTACCCGAACTAGCCTTCCTCCACATCTCCACCCACGCGTTCTTCAAAGCCATGCTCTTCCTATGCTCAGGTTCTATCATCCACAGCCTAAACGGTGAACAAGACATTCGAAAAATAGGAGGACTCCAAAAAATACTACCCACAACAACCGCATGCCTTACAATCGGCAACCTCGCCCTAATAGGAACACCATTCCTAGCAGGATTCTACTCAAAAGACCAAATCATCGAAAGCTTGAACACATCCTACCTAAACACCTGAGCCTTAGTTCTAACCCTACTAGCCACATCATTCACCGCAGTATATACAATCCGCATAACCGTACTAGTACAGACCGGCTTCGTTCGAATTCCCCCTTTAACCCCAGTAAATGAAAACAACCCCGCAGTAACCTCCCCCATCACCCGTCTCGCACTAGGAAGCATTCTAGCAGGCTTCCTCATCACCTCATTCATCATCCCAACAAAAACCCCCCCAATAACCATACCACTATACATCAAAATAACCGCTCTAGTCGTAACAACCCTAGGAATCGCCCTAGCTCTAGAAATTACAAAAATAGCCCAAACACTTATCCTCACAAAACAGACTCCCTTCTCAAACTTCTCAACTTCCCTAGGATACTTCAACCCCCTAGTCCACCGCCTAAACATAACTAACTTCCTCAAAGGAGGACAAAACATCGCTTCCCACTTAATCGACTTATCCTGATACAAAATACTAGGCCCAGAAGGACTGGCTAACCTACAACTGATAGCAACCAAAACTGCCACCACCCTTCACTCAGGCCTAATCAAAGCCTACCTAGGATCATTCGCCCTATCTATCCTTATCATCTTAATATCCACACTCAGAAACAACCAATGGCCCCCAACATTCGTAAAAACCACCAAATCCTCAAAATCATCAATGACGCCCTAATCGATCTCCCAGCTCCATCAAACATCTCAACATGATGAAACTTCGGATCCTTACTAGGCGTCTGCCTAATCACTCAAATCATCACAGGTCTTCTGCTAGCCATACACTACACAGCAGACACCAACCTAGCCTTCTCCTCTGTAGCCCACATATGCCGAGACGTACAATTCGGCTGACTCATCCGCAACCTGCATGCAAACGGAGCCTCCTTCTTCTTCATCTGCATCTACCTACACATCGGCCGAGGCCTCTACTACGGCTCATATCTAAATAAAGAGACCTGAAACGTCGGAGTCATTCTTCTACTAACCCTAATAGCAACCGCCTTCGTCGGATATGTCCTACCATGAGGACAAATGTCATTCTGAGGCGCCACCGTAATCACAAACCTATTCTCAGCCATCCCATACATCGGACAAACACTAGTCGAATGAGCTTGAGGAGGATTCTCCGTTGATAACCCCACATTAACCCGATTCTTTGCCCTCCACTTCCTCCTTCCCTTCGTCATCGTAGGTCTCACCGTCGTCCATCTAACCCTTCTCCACGAAACAGGATCAAACAATCCACTAGGCATTCCATCGGACTGTGACAAAATTCCTTTCCACCCATACTACACCATCAAAGACATTCTAGGATTTGTCCTAATACTTTCCCTCCTCGTCTCACTAGCCCTATTCTCCCCCAACCTTTTAGGAGACCCAGAAAACTTCACCCCAGCCAACCCGCTGGTCACCCCTCCACACATCAAACCTGAATGATACTTCCTATTTGCCTACGCCATTCTTCGATCCATCCCAAACAAACTAGGAGGTGTACTAGCCCTAGCCGCCTCAATCCTAGTCCTATTCCTAGTGCCACTCCTACACACATCAAAACTACGATCAATAACTTTCCGCCCTCTATCACAAATCCTATTTTGAGCCCTAGTAGCCAACGTCCTCGTTCTAACTTGAGTAGGCAGCCAACCAGTAGAACACCCATTCATCATCATCGGCCAACTAGCCTCACTCTCATATTTCACAATTATCTTAATCCTATTCCCCCTCGCGGCCGCCCTGGAGAATAAAATACTCAAACTCTAATATACTCTAATAGTTTATAAAAACATTGGTCTTGTAAGCCAAAGATTGAAGACTAAACCCCTTCTTAGAGTTACAACCCTCAGGAAGAAAGGACTCAAACCCTCCTCTCCAACTCCCAAAGCTGGCATTTTCAACTAAACTACTTCCTGATCCTCCCATTAAACAGCCCGAATCGCCCCCCGAGACAACCCCCGCACAAGCTCCAATACCACAAATAAAGTTAACAACAATCCCCACCCCCCAATTAAAAGCAACCCCACCCCCTCTGAATAAAACATAGCCGCACCGCTAAAATCCGACCGAACCGACAACAAACCACCATTATTCACTGTCCCCTCATCCACCAACAACTCCAACCCCCCTCCCATAGCAAGCCCAACCACCACAACCAGCCCCATCCCAAAACCATAACCAACAACACCTCAACTACCCCAAGCCTCCGGATAAGGATCCGCCGCTAACGACACCGAGTAAACAAAGACCACCAACATCCCCCCTAAATATACCATAACAAGTACCAAAGAAACAAAAGAAACCCCCAAACTTACCAACCAACCACACCCTGCAACCGCTGCTACAACCAACCCTAACACCCCATAATAAGGAGAAGGATTGGACGCAACCGCTAACCCCCCTAGAACAAAACACACTCCTAAAAACAAAACAAATTCTATCATAAATTCCCACTCGGCTTTTCTCCAAGATCTACGGCCTGAAAAGCCGTTGTTATAAAATTTAACTACAGGAACGCCTAGATTATCCTCCATTCCACCCCCCCCCCTTCCCCCCCCAGCACGTTTTCTTCTTTACTTCTAGGGTATGTATATAATGCATCACACTCTCTGCCCCATCAGACAGCTCATGAGATGTAGGATAATCCACATTACATGTCATGCTCTTCCACCATAAACCCAAACATTATCTCCAAAACGGACCTCATTCGGCCATACCATCCTCCAGGCACATTCTTGTTTCAGGTACCATATAGCCCAAGTGTTCCTACCTACAGCTAAGCAGCAAGCGTTACCCAAAGACCCAGGAACTTATCAACTATACATACAATCCAACCTAGAGAACGAGGAATGTCCCAGTACACCTTTGAATTCCCCTAGTCAACTGAATTCGCCCACCTCCTAGGTAATATTCTCCTCCAACAGCCTTCAAGAACACCCAAGCCAGAGTACATGGTTATCTATTGATCGCGCTTCTCACGAGAACCGAGCTACTCAACGTTATATATACATTTCAAGTTATTGCACTGCAGGCGCATACATCTCCTAAACTTGCTCTTTTGCGCTAGTGGTTGTAACTTCAGGAACATAAACTCCTTTACTCCTGATCACTTGCTCTTCACAGATACAAGTGGTCGGTTGAATACTCCTCCCTATTCTCATTACCTCGGCATACCGACCTCCTACACTTGGTTTTTTTTAGCGTCTCTTCAATAAACCCCTCAAGTGCAGCGCAGGTGTTATCTTCCTCTTGACATGTCCATCACATGACCGTCGAGCATATGAATCCCCTAACACCCAGAATGTCATGGTCTGACGGATAAGGTCGTCGCAAACTTGGCACTGATGCACTTTGACCCCATTCATGGAGGGCGCGCTACCTACCTCTAGACAACAGATAGTGTAATGCTTGCCGGACATACAAATTATTTTATCATTTACTAGGGACTGTCATTTAAATCCCACTTTACGCATCCATTTTCTTTTTTTATCTTGATTTTTATTTTTTTTTATCAAACAATAAACCCATTAATTCCTACATCATACAAATCATTTGTCATCATCATATTTTCAACTAACTTACCTCTATATTTTCTGCTAACAAAAAAGACATCCAAACACCATCATCGACCACATAAAACTAACCCCTAAACTAGCCCCCCTTCAAAAACCAAACAAAAATACAAACAACAAACTTTCAATCATCCCCCAAACCCCAC